AAGTAAGCAGTTCTTGTTGTATCGGCCAAAAACCTTGTTAATTGATCTTTACGGTGCTTCCTCTATCAATTAGATCTTTTATCCATAGAAAAAAGTATCTAGGCATATATATTCTATTTCTTCTTTTACTTCTATGAAGTTTCTTTCTTTGCTACAGCTCATAAAAATCGTTGTTTCGAACGATATATATGTAGAAAGCCTATCTTTCTTTTTTGTGTCTAGTATTTCTTACTATTTGTGGAGGTTCTTTTCTTTTTTCTTTCTATAGTGGAGATAGTCGCACGTAATGACAGATCACGGCCATATTGTTAAAAGCTTGAGGTAAGAAAGGGTTTCGTTCGAGTGCCCGAAAATAGTATTCTAAAGCTTTTGTATGTTCTCCGTTACTTGTGTGGATAAGGCCTATGTTATAAAGTATATAACTTCGATCATAGGGATCAATTTCCAGTCGCATAGCCTCATAATAATTCTGTAAAGCTTCCGCATAATTTCCTTCAGATTGAGCCGACATCCGTTACGGTCGTCATTCGGTTCAAAGAATCTCCGTTCCAGAACCGTACGTGAGATTTTCATCTCATACGGCTCCTCCTTTATGTGGATAATGAGAAACATCCATAGAATCAAATCAAAAAAGATTGCAATATTCTCATTATCAACTGAGCGGGACTAGTGTTTTTACACGAAATCTCTAGCCAACCTTTCTGTAAAGGATCTTTTATTAGTAAGTTATTACTGGATAAATAGTAACTTCAACAATTTCTTTGTCCTCAACGCCGCTTCATTTCCCGGAATTAGTCACTTCAACAGTCTTCGATGGTTATATGGGTATCCAAAATACGAACGAGATGGATGTTTATTGTCTAAACCATTCTAGTTAGTCCCGATCCCGATAAGAAAGGAAGGATTTTTTTACGAAGTTTTCTCCTGTTGTTGATTCCCTAGCGTAGTGCTTCTTTCCCCATGCCGCCTATTGGTACTAGTGGAGTAGGATAAACCTAACCCCATACATAGGTATATATAGGTATCACCTTTCGCTTAATACTAAAAACCTAAAATTGAAGCATATTGAGGCTGCATTAATCGGGAATACACGACAGAAGGGATTAATCGTTTTATTTCCAAACTTCACCTTCAGCAAGCGTAGGTTTTTTTTTCAAAATTTTTTTATTTCTCTCGGAAAAATGTCTCTTTCTCCTAAGACTTAAATCGGTAAGAAAAAAAAGAATAATCAAATCGCACCATCTCTGTAATAAGTGAATGCCTCTTTTTCTCCGGAAGTTGTCGGAATTATTCGTAATAAGATATTGGCTACAATGGTAAAGGTCTTATCAATAAAATTTCCATTTATCCGAGATCTAGTCATAGGTAGCAATCCATTCTATAATTTCATTTTTTATCGCGTGATAAAAGAATTCCCCAAACAAAGGAATTGTACAATACAGTACGAAATAACATAAAAATGGACTTCTTAATCAAATTACTGTATTCTACGGTAGGCCTTGAAGTAGGTTTTTTTTTTTTCAAAAAAAAAAATTCTTTCTATTTTTTAGTTTCAATTGATTGTGTGCGCCTACGCAAATGGGATATCAATGCCTCACTATTCACTCGGTTTAGGGACATAATCATTATGTAGGAGAGATGGCCGAGTGGTTCAAGGCGTAGCATTGGAACTGCTATGTAGGCTTTTTGTTTACCGAGGGTTCGAATCCCTCTCTTTCCGTTTATTGATGATTTGGCATTTTGTTCTTTTGAACTTATGGAATTTCTTTTTTTTTTCCCTTTTTCTTTCATTTTTTACTAGTGAAAGATGATAGATAGAAAAACAAAAAATATTTCAAAATCCAGCATAAGTAAGGAAAAGAAAAAATCTTTTCTTATTCTTCACGTCCAGGATTACGTCCTGGATCATTAGATAGGAATCCGAAGATGAAAAGAGAAACAAAGAATATCACTATCGTGTAAACAAAGAGTTTTAGAGTAAGCATTACAAAATCTCCAAGATAATTAAAAAAAAAAAAAACGACAGAGAAAGAGAATAGATTCTCTTCTATTTCATATTATGTTTCCTTTGAGACTCAGTTTATAAGAAATGTTTATAAGAAATGAAGTTCTTTCAAAAAAACTTAAAAAATTGATTTGTAATAAGAGTTGAGCCTTTTTTTACCATTACCAACAATTCCATTTTCTTTCATATCCACAATAAAGATCCACGTATTGGTGGTAGACTCAAATCGAATAATATAATTTTTCTTTTTGAATGGAAAAAAGGAAATGATGAGATGATCCATATTTTTATTGTTTATCCAAAAATTTCAAGATTTGTAATCACGGATTCACACTGTAAGACTTATCTGATCTTTCAAAATGTTAAAATTTGAGTTTTCTAATAAATTCTCTGACTTTTTTTAGGACATTATTCAAATGAAAGATCTTATCGAAAACTTACAGCAGCTTGCCAAACAAAAGCTAAGAGAAAAAAGAGTAAGGGTATTACTGGCATAAAATCTACAATTGGATTCAAAAAAGCGTAAGCTTCAGGTAATTTCCCCAAGAAAAAACTACTTGAATAAAGGGCAGAGTTAATACAAATACAGACCAAGCTAAAGATATTAAGCATAACAAAAATGTTGTTCTTTAAGAAAATGAATTGTATTTTTTTCTTTTTTTATTCTAATTTTTATTGTCTTTTTTTTTTTTTTTATTATCTTCTTATTATATATATGATTTATTCTATAAAAGAATACTCTTTGAATCGAGCTAATTCATATTATTGCAGTCCAACATTTTTATTTCTTACAAAAAAACCAAAACCTTTTGAGTTACCTGTAAAATTTGATTTCTTACAAAAAAAACTTTTTGAGTTACCTGTAAAATTTGATTTCTTACAAAAAAAACTTTTTGAGTTACCTGTAAAAATAGATTCAGCTAATGAAAGGGCTTTCAATGCTGCCTTATATCCTTTGTTTTTCCAAAAATTCTTACGAATTTTTTTTTTTGATATAGAAGTGCGTTTTTTTGGAACTGGCATACAATTAGTATAGTTTTTCGTTGCTATAGTTTGATGTGAAAGACATTTGTTTGTTCTGTAAATGAAAATGAATTATTCTGTAATTAGCCGTATGTCTTATCTAAATCCAAATCTAAATCTCAATATTATAAAAATGATGACAATAATGAAGATTAGATGATACGTGAATCTTTTTAAGAAATCATTTATATAATTTATTATTTTAGAAAAAAGAATAAAAAAAAGAATGATGATAAACAACTTCAATATCGGATCCGGATCCTGAGAGGAAAAAAGAACCGATAACTCACTCAAAAACTTACTTAAGGACTTAATTAAGGAATTAATATTCATTTTTTACTTTGTTTTTCTACTTTTTTTATTGAATCTTATAAAATTTTGACTGAATAGTGAATTACTAGATGAAATCTATTCTTTTTATACATATGTTTGTTTATAAAGCACTTTCCTAAGTTTATAGTAATATTCATTACTATATTCTATTACATTTTTGTTTATAAAGCACTTTCCTAAGTTTATAGTAATATTCATTACTATATTCTATTACATTTACATTTTTGTTTATAAAGCACTTTCCTAAGTTTATAGTAATATTCATTACTATATTCTATTACATTTTTGTTTATAAAGCACTTTCCTAAGTTTATAGTAATATTCATTACTATATTACAATTAATAGATTCCTTAAATACTTAAAATAATAATTATTTTTTTTTTTTTATTTTCACTTTGTACTTTCCAATATTGGGACCATAGTGCAAAGATTCAGAACAATTAAGAATATCCAATTCTATTTCTATATCCACTTTTTGATTAACCGAACCCCTTTACAAAAGAGAGAAAACAAACGAATAAGAAACAAAATTCATCAAGAATCTAAATATTTTTTATTCTTTCTTTTTTTTGTATGGAATATACACATCAATCTTCATGGATTATACCTTTCATCCCTCTTCCAGTTCCTATTTTCATAGGGGTAGGACTTCTACTTTTTCCCACGGCAACAAAAAATCTTCGCCGTATGTGGGCTTTTCCTAGTATTTTCTTGTTAACCCTAGTTATGATTTTTTCGATCGATTTATCTATTCATCAAATTGAGAATAGTTCTATCTATCAATATGTATGGTCTTGGACCATCAATAATGATCTTTCTTTAGAGTTCGGCTACTTGATCGATTCACTTACTTCTATTATGTCAATATTAATCACTACTGTTGGTATTCTGGTTCTAATTTATAGTGATAGTTACATGTCTCATGATCAAGGCTATTTGAGATTTTTTACTTATATGAGTTTTTTTAATACTTCAATGTTAGGATTAGTTACTAGTTCAAATTTGATACAAGTTTATCTTTTTTGGGAATTGGTTGGAATGTGTTCTTATCTATTAATAGGTTTTTGGTTCACACGTCCTATTGCGGCAAATGCTTGTCAAAAAGCGTTTGTAACGAATCGTGTAGGGGACTTTGGTTTATTATTAGGAATTTTAGGTTTTTATTGGATAACCGGTAGTTTCGAATTTAGGGATTTCTTTCAAATATTCAATAACTTAATTGATAAGAATGAGGTGAATATTCTTTTTGTTACTTTGTGTGCGCTCTTGTTATTTTGCGGTTCAGTTGCAAAATCTGCCCAATTCCCTCTTCATGTATGGTTACCAGATGCTATGGAAGGTCCTACTCCTATTTCTGCTCTTATCCATGCTGCTACTATGGTAGCAGCGGGAATTTTTCTTGTAGCTCGACTTCTTCCTCTTTTCAGAGTTATACCCTCCATAATGAGTGGAATAGCTTTGATAGGTATAATAACAGTAGTAATAGGAGCTACTTTAGCTATTGCTCAAAAAGATATTAAGAAAAATTTAGCCTATTCTACAATGTCTCAATTGGGTTATATGATGTTAGCTTTAGGTATGGGCTCTTATCGAGCCGCTTTATTTCATTTGATTACTCATGCTTATTCAAAAGCATTGTTGTTTTTAGGATCTGGATCCATTATTCATTCAATGGAAGCTATTGTTGGATATTCCCCAGATAAAAGTCAAAATATGGTTCTTATGGGCGGTTTAACAAAACATGCGCCAATTACAAAAACGTCTTTTTTAATAGGTACACTTTCTCTTTGTGGTATCCCACCTTTTGCTTGTTTTTGGTCCAAGGATGAGATTCTTAATGATAGTTGGTTGTATTCACCAATTTTCGCAATAATAGCTTGTTCCACCGCAGGATTAACTGCATTTTATATGTTTCGAATTTATTTACTTGTTTTTGAAGGATATTTAAACGTTCATTTTCAAAATTTCAATGGAAAAAAAAATAGTTCATTCTATTCAATATCTTTATGGGGCAAAGAAGAAAAAAAAAAATTAAAAAAGAAAATTCATTTATTAGCTTTCTTAACAATGAATAATAATGAAAGGACTTCTTTTTTTCGGGAGAGGACATATTCACATCGAATAAATCGAAATGTCAAAAGCATAAGACGGCTTTTTCTTGATAGTACCCATTTTGGTACTCAAAATATTCCTTTTTTTTATCCTCATGAATCAGACAATACTATGCTATTTTCTATGCTTGTATTAGTACTATTTACTTTCTTCGTTGGGTCCATTGGAATTTCTTTCAGCCAAGAAGGAATAGATTTGGATATATTATCTAAATTGTTAATTCCGTCTATAGATCTTTTACATCAAAATTCAAAGAATTCTGTGGATTGGTATGAATTTTTTATAAATGCAACTTTTTCGGTGAGTATAGCTTTTTTCGGAATATTTATAGCGTCTTTTTTCTATAAACCGGTTTTTTCTTCTTTACAAAATTTGAACTTTTTTAATTTCTTTCAAAAAAATGTTCCTAAAAAAGGGATTTCTGATATAATAATCAATATTATATATGATTGGTCATATAATCGTGGTTATCTAGATGCTTTTTTTGAATTATCTTTAATTGCGAGTGTAAGAAAGTTAGCTAAATTCAATTCTTTTTTTGATAGACAGGTAATTGATGGAATTCCGAATGGAGTTGGTATTTCCAGTTTTTTTATAGGAGAGGCTATCAAATATGTGGGAGGGGGGCGAATTTCTTCGTATATTTTCTTTTTTGTATTAATCTTTTTAGTAATTTGTTATTCTATATATCTATTTATAGAATCAAATTATAGAACATAAGAAAATCTACTGTACTATACTATTCAACCTAAATTGGGGTTATCCGCTAAGAATTATGGTAGAGTTGTTTATGAAGGTCTCATCTGAAAAGCTTCGGGTAAATCACGAAAGCTGCCGTAGCAGCTGCAACAGGAGTATATTCTAAATTCTTTTCTATTTTTTGTTTTAAGAGATTCATGGGCGAACGACGGGAATTGAACCCGCGCATGGTGGATTCACAATCCACTGCCTTGATCCACTTGGCTACATCCGCCCTAATAACTATGTCTAAATTAAACTATGTCTAAATTACATAACTTTTTATACCTTTTCATTCTTCTTTTCTTCTAAGTTCTTACGAATCTTCTACAATATTAGAAAATAAGAAAACATTCATTTCTTCAAAAAAAAGAATAATAAGAAAACTCAAAATTGACAAATTGATTTTGTTGAAATAAAGAATGCTAATGCTAAAGAATATGGAAGTGAATAAATAAATTATTCATTTCTGTATAAATCGCTAGGATTCATAACTTTTAAAAATCCCGAGCGGGAAAAAAAACTTGTATCATAGTAGTATATATTAGAATATGAAATTTTATAACTATTCTAATATAAAAAAGAATAGTTATAAAATTCAATACCCGCTCTGGCCTTTCCAGAGCTTTTTTCATTATTTTGATCGTGTACTCAAAAAAGTTTTTCTACTGTCCCCCAAGCGATCAATTCTATTACTCAGTACAGTCATTTGTGGGCCAAGAGGATCCCTACATTATCCATAAACGTATAGTCGTTTATTTTATCTTGAATAACTGGAATAAGCAACTTGACCCATCAACATCAAAACAAGAAACTGACTTACATCCTTGACTATTTTGATCAAAAAACATCTACATCTACTGTACTGAGTAATTTGATTGATCGCTTGGGGGACAGTAGATGTGATGTGGGCCAAGAGGATCCCCAATTATCCATAAACGTATAGTCGTTTATTTTATCTTGAATAACTGGAATGAGTTCCCCCCGGCCCCTGGGACGGAAGGTTTCGAACCTTCGACTCCGGGCCCAAAACCCGTCGCCTTACCACTCGGCCACGCCCCGTTTTAATTCGACACTAATGAAATATTGTTACGATATATTATAACGAGTTTTCTATTGTTAGGCAAATTTTGAAATGAATTTTTTTGATTCGACACTAATCAATCATATTGTTATTTTACATTATACCTTGTCTGGGGCGTATCACGCAAATAATCGCCATTTATTTACAACGCTCTGATAGTACAAGGTCGAGATATGGTTGGCCAACAAATTAACGTAACTTGTGAAGTACAGCAATTATTAGGAAATAATCGAATTAGAGCTGTAGCTATTTGTATTGTTGGGCAACTTCATTTTGAAATGGATTTTTTTGACGACACTAATAAAAATAGAATAAAAAATAGAAAATTTCAAAATGAAAAAGATTCAAAAATGGGATTCAATTAAAAAATAAAAAAAGAGAATCTGACTATATGAATTCAAATTCTTGTTTATCCAATTCTTTTTTTATGGATCAAATTTGATCAATTCTGAATTCTGAGATAAATGGATAAAAAGAGTATTCTAGGTAACTGGTAATTCAAAGAATTTTTATTCGTATCTTCAAATTCTTCCGATTATTATGATATGTTATATACTAGAATATCAAATAAATAGGGGATATTCTATATCTTTTTTGTATGTTTATATTTATTTGATTATGTTATGATCAAGTAATTGTGTGTTATGAAGAGCTAATATTCAATAGTTAATAACTTGGATCCCAGTAGTTTAGGAAAGAATTCTCATAAATGTACAATTTGTGTTCTGAGAGCCCGCTTAGCTCAGAGGTTAGAGCATCGCATTTGTAATGCGATGGTCATCGGTTCGATTCCGATAGCCGGCTTTTTTCTCTATTTTTTTTTTGACATTTGACATAAGGGATAATCTCTTTTTCTTTTCCTCAAATAATAGGGAGTTCCTTTTCTGTAGAACAAATCAATAAAATAACCGCCTTTTTTTTTTTATTTATATAGATATACAATAGAATTAAATTCGGATACTGATAGAATCTTTCCAATTTTTCTTTGTACTACACTATTTGTAGTACAATATTTTAAGTAGATTTCACTTCATTTATAATATTTGTCTTTCGTTTTAATTTCTCTTTATGAGATTTTCCATTTTTAAAAAGGGAGTGTTTATGTCACGTTACAGAGGGCCTCGTTTCAAAAAAATACGCCGTCTGGGGGATTTACCTGGACTAACCAGTAAACTTACAGTTGAAAGGGAACAATCGCGCTACAGTAAAAAATCTCAATATCGTATTCGTTTAGAAGAAAAACAAAAATTGCGTTTTCATTATGGTCTTACAGAACGACAGTTGATAAAATACGTTGGTATCGCTGGAAAAGCGAAAGGGTCAACCGGTCAAGTTTTATTACAATTATTAGAAATGCGTTTGGATAACATACTTTTTCGATTGGGTATGGCTGCGACTATTCCTCAAGCCCGTCAATTAGTTAACCACAGACATATTTTAGTTAATGGTCGTATAGTAGATATACCAAGTTATCGTTGTAAACCTGAAGATATTATTACAGCCAAGGATGAACAAAAATCTAGAACTCTGATTCAAAATTCTCTTAAATCAGTCCCCCGCAAAAAATTGCCAACCCATTTGACTCTTCATGCATTGGAATATAAAGGATTAGTCAATCAAATAATAGATAGTAAATGGGTTGGTTTGAAAATTAATGAATTGCTGGTTGTAGAATATTATTCTCGTCAGACTTAAACCAAGTTCAAATAAGAAGAATTTTGATCCGAGTATTTTCCCCCATTCGTGTATAGAAGTGGGTATAGGAAAATTGTTATTCCTTGCCCACTTTAATCCACAATTTTCTATATTACAGAAACAAATTAGGAATAGAGAAAGTTGCAAGAATGTTATCTATTATTATTTCAAACATTGAGGTCAGTAACATTGATGAACTTGGTAAGGGTGCGGAAAGAGAGGGATTCGAACCCTCGGTACAAAAATTCGTACAACGGATTAGCAATCCGACGCTTTAGTCCACTCAGCCATCTCTCCCCAATTCCAAAAATTGAATGATTATGCTTATGATACCTCGGATAAACAAAAAGAACAAAAAGTAGGGCTCAAAAAAGCCTTCTATATATCTTATTTGATATTGATTGATCTTCATTTGATATATCTTATCTATCTATCTTTTTTCTATTTGATTCTAATTCTATTGAATTACTATTCATAATTCAACTCATAAATATATAGGAATTCTATTTTCTATACTTAATATAGAATTTTTGATTTTCTTTTTTTTGAGTTTGTTTTTTTATCCAACTAGAGTCCAGCTAGATACTGGCATGGCTCTTTTTTCCGATGAATCACAATGATTTCTTTTTCTGTATCAGATTGGAAAGAAACTTGTAATTAATGAAAACAATTTAATATGATCAAACAAAAATAAAAATAACTTTTTGATCGTATATCATACGAATGAATCAGGTAACGTCTCTAAAAAAAGAAATAGAACTATGGATTCTTGCACAATGCATTTTTGTGTTATGAATTGAGTTTAGTAATTTTGTCGAGATCTATCTGTCAAAATACCTTCAACAAAATCCAAAAATGAGATTTGCCCCCTTTTCTAAATGTCATTAGGGGGCCCTGTACGAAACATGTGAACACTCTATTTCTCATAAAATTCTGCACCTATTTCATAATTACGACTGATTCCCTTGTTCGACAAAAGATCCTTTTATATACAATACTGGTATTGTAG